TTCGATAGACGGCTCATTGGGATAGATATAGATGAACAATACCCCCCCTGGAACCGTATAGGAAGTTTTCTCCTCGTACGGCTCGAGAAAAAATGATTTAATTCGAAGTTTTGCCTATGTATCTAATTCTAATAAATAATAAATTAAATGACAAATGGACCTATAAAATGAATATCAATTAGACTATGATTTCAGTCTTTTTCTTCTTGAAAAATGAAAAAGAAACAGTTCGTACTCATAACTCAAATCGGATAACTCTTAAATAGCTCAAAGGAAAATCTTTAGTCAATTTCATTTATTGAGTAGTCTTTACTCCCTTTCGTTTATCCCGGTTAAACTATTTCAAATTCTATTTGGATTCTTTAGTCGGATCCAGTTATTGAGACTATCGAGAGAATTAACAATTACAAAGGGTGTTTCCTTGTTTTTAAACCCTTTATTCTTATTTTTAATCATTGGGTTTAGACATTACTTCGGTGCTTCTTAATCCTTTCAAAGTGGTAGCAACATACCCTTTTTGATTTCTTTCTATCAAAGAATCCTATGGATGGTTGATTCTAACATGATACACGTTGAATCGAAAATTTTGGATCAATTTCAACAAGTTTTGCTTTTGAATTGAAAACTTGCTCGAATTGGATCCTTTCAATTTTCCATATATTTACGAAGTTGTTCCAGTTGATTGGCATTAACCCTAGATCCTTGCCCCTGAGAAATGAATTAATACTTTCTGTTCGAGCTCCATCATGGACTATTTACATTACAACCCGACAAAAAATGAAGGGTTCAAGTGTAACAGAACAAACAATGTCGAGCCAAGAGCACCTCATTCCTAGACAAATTTAAAATGATGGATGTAAAAATCCACAATGGGTCATATCCTTCAAGTCGCACGTTGCTTTCTACCACATCGTTTCAAACGAAGTTTTACCATAACATTCCTCTAATTTGGAACCGGTATACCGGTATGGAATTGATTCAATCATGGAATCATGAATAGTCATCGGTTCAGCTGTCCATAGACATCGTAATCTATACCTTTTCTTCTATATATGAATATATGAAACAAGATTTTTCTGAAAAAATCTTAGTAAGACAACATTTTGAACATATTTAACATACTAATTACTAATAGAATATATAGATAATAGAAAGAAAAAAGAAATCTATATATAGAAATATATAAATAAAATAATTAAATTCAAATAATATTAATTTATATTAATAATAATTATAGATATATATTAATATAAATAAAAATGAATAAGTTTTTGAATCTACATTTTCAAGTGACTTAATAGGATAAATTAAATGATTTTCTACTTTTTCAAAGATTCCAAATCATTAAAAATTTTTCTAAGTGAAATTCACTATTTAATTTAAATTAAACATCATTATTTAATTTGATTGGATTTGAAGAAAATTGGACAAAAAGCATCGCCTTTGATCTTTATAGGAAGATCAGTCTTTCTTTTTGAATTGACTCATCACTAATTTCAAATAAAAATTTGAAATAGATCAAAGAAAAAAAGAAAGAAATCCATTTTTTTTCATGAGAATGAGATGTAGAAAAAATAATGTAAGTTAAGATTTGAATTTTGATTTTTTTAATAAGATTACGAAAATCAAAATCGAAAAAAAAATAGGGAAGGTTTCTCATATCTATCAGATAGACTGAACAATTGTCACTGTTTGTTATAGATATAGTATAAATACCATACTATAGAACATGGAACTTGATCATTTGTTAATGAAATTCAAGCAGACACAGATGCTTAAATTTCTAATTAATATAGCCTATGCCTATCCACCCCCCACTTTTTTTTATATTATGATATAGTTTATATGGGAATAATGCAGTATAAAAAGTGGATCCGCGCTGGGACGGAAGGATTCGAACCTCCGAATAGCGGGACCAAAACCCGTTGCCTTACCACTTGGCCACGCCCCATTTCGATTGCTAATCGACACTAAGAAACAATAATATTGTTATTGGTTGTTTGTCAACTACAGCCCAAATAAATATCTAAATATATATCTAGATATAGAATCTATCTATAGAATATAGATCTTCTATATCTATAGAATAATAGAATAGACCGGTACTAGGATTTTGATACATATAGATACAGAATTCAACTTAATTTATTGATCATTACATAGAATTCAATTAAGATATTGTATGAAAGTATGATTTCTTCTATTCTCCTTTGAGAATTGGAGAATTTTTGGTTGGATGGATTCAAAGAAAAGAAGGATTTTTGTCTATCTTACCTTACTTTCTTTTTCCTTATATCAAAAAGGCAACCAAAATGCAATTATCTCCAAGAACAAAATGTCTGTTATGCTTAATATCGTTAGTTTGATCTGTATTTGTATTAATTCGCCCCTTTATTCGAGTAGTTTTTTCTTCGGCAAATTGCCTGAAGCCTATGCTTTTTTGAATCCAATCGTAGATGTTATGCCAGTCATACCTCTGTTTTTTTTTCTCTTAGCTTTT